AGTAGTAGTACTATCCGTAATAGGAAGAGTTCTCCTACCTAAGGCCTAAAAAAAGGCTTTTAGAATCCCCTTCTTACCGATCTGTAACGAGCTAACGAAAGGCTTAGAATCAATGCTTTGACCGGTAATGTCGAATCTAAGAACGTATTGTGCCTTCTACGGGGCCCCAGTCATTCTTACTGACTTAGCTAATTCAATTCTTTCTACTGGGAAGCCCTTTTCTAATGATAATTCAATGCCTGCCTTTCTAATGAGATGTGATCTGTCTAGGGCTAGCTGAACTAAGCCTCATCTGAGGAGGAAAGTTTGCTGCTTGATTCCTTCTTAGTTAGTTTTGGGATATGATTCTTCGCATCTCGAAACGAAAGAGGTTTTGCTCAAAGGCTGACGTAGAAGAGAAGAGTTTCGGCATTCAAATGAGCTCTTCCTATTCCACGAAATTCATTTATTGGATAACTTATCCCAAGGAGTGAAGCTACAATAGACCCAACCCAATTCATGTTCCTCTGTCAAGATCAAGATGAAGGGGGGAGGATGAGATCTTTTGGCGGGTTAGTGGGGGTCCTTGGCTAAGATGGAATCTTCACCTTTGCTTTCAAGCTATCAAAGCCGGGAACCAAAGACGTTGAGGATCGATTCCTTATTCCCCAAAGGGAGTTGTTTCCGACCCTTACATCATCCTAAAGAGAATCAAGATATCCCAGGAACCAAGCTAGGGATTCATGACTAGCGCGAAAGCCTAGCGAACAAAGAAGCGCTCATTCTCTATCGTGTTTACCTCCCTTAGCCCACTCCTACCTAGGCAGGAGGAGATAGAGGAATTTTTGTCTTTGGGCATCCTCCTCTTAGTCTTCCGGTGAGGAGTAGGTATATCTTGACTTTATAGGTTACGGGAATAAATATATGTTGGAGTTCGAGTGGAAGTTGCCCGGTTCAAGTACGCTAAATGCGGTATCAATAATGCATGGCTAACCAACTTCGTAGCTCGATCTTATACTTTTATAGGTAACAGATTTAGACTTACACAAGTTGGAAGATTCCATTCACGAAGGAAGTATTTGAAAAAGAGAATGCGAGACAGAATGGGTTAGTTGTCCAGTTTGGTAGCCGAATCTCCCGTCTCCGTAATTCTTGCCTTACAAGAGCTGCACTAAACAAATGGAAAGGCTCTAGGCAGCCCGAATGCAAATGTTCATATATCATATAAAAGGAAGGGTCCGCAAGAGAAGAGAGAGCGGTGGACAAAGTGGTTTGGGCTCCCCTACTTCCCCGATTGGAGAAGAAGCAGTGCAGTGCGGTTGTGTTTGATCGAGCAAGCAAAGGAAATGGCTGATTCACCCTCACTAGGAACTCTCTATTATTTAGAGACGTTCTTTAGTGAACTTCTCCCGTTAGCTCAAACTCAATCGAAGAGAAAATGCAAAGGTTCCCCTCTCAAGTTTAGGTTGTGAATAAAGCAAGCCCTAAAAGAGCGCTGAAACTATACCTTCCTTGTCCCTCTGGACCTATTCACCTCACTAACCCCCCTGTTGTTGGATATTTAGAGTCAGTTGGATCAGAACCAGCAACAGATCCTACTATTAGTTTATGGTCTCTGCCTTTCTTTACTATGTTCCTATCTATGGATCTCGTGTAAAAAAAGAATAAAAATAGGCTGGTTTAAGGACGGAAGCTCCCGAACCCCGTCGCTCGTCTTATGGAGACGTGTGTGCCAGGGGAATGGAGGGCAGTGGGGAGATAAGCTCTTTTGAGCTACAGTTTATGCATATTCCTATATTGCGGATCTACTGTTGGAAGCTCTTGTTTTCGCTGTCTACTCTCTATATGGGCCCCCCTATACCAGTTTTAAGGGATGACACCTAAGGCTGAGTCAGTTTGCAAAGGGGACCCTAGTTTAAGGAGAGGAACGCTCAATGCGCCCCATTCCCTTCCACAACCGGACTCGTTTATTTACCCTAGTTATCAAGCCTTCGCCAGTGGCTCATAATCTTCCACTTAGAATCTTGTATACGGTGGCGAATAATCTCGGCTTAAGCGCTCATAGGGCATTTTCCTTTGGTCCTAGCCGAGATCCTTCATGACTGGCGTCAAGGGCAACCTTCCCACGGTATCTCTTGATACGCTTACCCGACGTGCTTCTTTTCATCTTATTGCTCTTGCCGCGCTTATTCGCTTATTCTTCTGGTTAACGCGCCACACTAATAACTATGCTGACCAAGCTAAAAGCTAGTCGACCTCCTTACTTCTTTACCGCTCCTGACCCGGAACCCTCACAAGTCACGACCTAATGTAAGTTCCTTCAGTCCTTTTCCTAGCATAGAAGCAGCGGATATGGAATCGCCTTTCTCTAGCCTGGAACCTGGAAAAGCTCTTCCCACTATGCGGGAAGTACAGGAAAGTATGCTTCCAAGGCTGCTAAGAGGACAGGCAAGGGGGCCATGGCTAAAGCGTGCCTTCTTCCCTATGAGCTTGCTTCATGGCGAGACCTAGTTGTCTCCGT